ATAGAAGATCCTTCTAATAGTTCAAAGTCTAATAGAAAGAATCACACATTATCGAACAATTCGACAGACAAGATTCCTAAACCCACTCAACTCTTAGAATGAGAATTTAGAAGAAGGAACATTGATGGATTTAGGGATAATGAATTAGCCCTACATTATCTTTTAAACAAATTGAAAGAATCTCTTAGGTTTGTTGTTCCGCCAAAAAATGATTAGTCAGAGGACTTCTACAAATACTTAAAATCAATAAAAGAATAGGTCCTAGATCCATACGACTTAGGATTGAGTTGGATCAGGTTGAAGTCTTGAGACAGGATTCTTTCATGATTTTGATTTCATCAATTGATTGGGATTGGGTATACCAAAGCAAAAAAAAAAGTGTTAACTCTTTGATCATGGACAGGAAAAGAGGAAAAATATCATATATCATATGTAATTCATTCATGAAAGTGGATGAAGAGAGATGGGTATTTGATCCGAGATTTGACAAATACCAATTGGGTCCGTTGGAATGAATTATTTTGTTTATTTTCTTGTTCCTACTACTACTCAAATTTCTATACAAAACAAAACAAAAATGGAATGTATTAGGGCTATACGGACTCGAACCGTAGACCTTCTCGGTAAAACAGAGAAAACTTATTATTATCGAAATGATTTGAACTGTTTCAAAGACCCAACATGCATTTTGTTGCATTGGGCTCTTTCATCAACTGATGTAAAGATCAGTTAGTCCACCATATTTTTTCTTTAGAGGAAGATAATGAGATGGTTCCATGTGCTCTGATTCATTATTTGTATACTGATCTAGGAGCAATACCAAAGTGTTTCAAAGAAGGGTGACCTTTATTTAGGTCTGCCTTCGGCCTAGATCAACCTAAGTGAAATGCAGTCTCTATCGCTCCGCTGCAAGAGTAAAATATGAGACTTCATACACCTCAAAGCTCATAGGACGAAAAGAGGTTCTTTTGAGATCCTTATACTCATTATGCCTGGCATTGAATGGACTGGGCATTTACCTTACAATGGCAGGTTCTATTTGATTTGACACCGGAATTCGCACCTGAACCGGATCAAACCAAATTTGTCAAGCTATTTTTCTCTTGTTCTCTCGAATCTACGGAGTAAGACATCGACTTCTCAAAAAGATCAATTATGGTCATTGCATAATGGGCTCCCTTGAAAAACATTGGCGCACGTGTAAACGAGGTGCTCTACCTAACTGAGCTATAGCCCTTGTCATAACCATTTTAACATAGAGACAATTTCTTGTCAAGAAGGGTATCCCATAATCCCACATGATAACTCTCTGATCCGTTTATGTTTACTGGTAAAAGATTGATATTGCTTAGAAAACATATTTTACCTATAATCCATCGAAGTGATGGAGACCCTTTTTGTGGTGATAAATGACCTACTTAACCCAGTGGTTAGAGTATTGCTTTCATACGGCGGGAGTCATTGGTTCAAATCCAATAGTAGGTAGAGCTTATTAGATACCGGATTCCATGGTATCTAATAAGTTTTTCTACCCATCCTCTTTTTTTCGTTCTATCATCAGATTAATCAAATTAGACTTCATTGTGTTCAATTTGTGGAATCAAGATGTAGTGTGTAGTGTATAATAAAGAACTCTTTTTCTTTTGATTGAATGTATTGACTACTAATAGGAAATAACTTTGACAGCTTCTACTCGTGTCCTAGCTCGTCTGAGAGCTAGATTTGCCTCAATTGCTTGTCTCTTACCCTCAGCTCTACTCAAGTTAGCTTCAGCTATTTCAAGAGTTTGTTGAGCTTCTTGTGGATCAATGTCAGTACTAATTTCCGCACCATTTCCTAAAATGGTGATCTCATTATTACTTATTCTAGCGAAACCGCCCATAAGAGCCACCGTTAACCATCGGTCGTTTAGCCGTATTCTCAAAAGACCTATATCTACAGCCGTGGCAATGGGGGCATGGTTTGGTAATACCCCAATTTGTCCACTATTAGTAGATAAAATAATCTCTTTAACTTCGGAATCCCAAATAATTCGATTAGGAGTCAGTACACAAAGATTTAAGGTCATTTCTTCAATTTGCTCTCCTCTTCTAAGTTCATAGCTTTCGCGGTAGCTTCATCGATGTTACCCACCAAATAAAAGGCCTGCTCGGGAAGACCGTCTAATTCTCCGGAAAGGATGAATTGAAACCCCCGAATTGTTTCTGCGAGACCAACATATTTCCCTGGAGAACCAGTAAAGACTTCTGCAACAAAGAAGGGTTGTGATAAGAAACGCTCAATCTTGCGTGCTCTTGCTACAGTTAAACGATCTTCTTCGGATAATTCGTCCAACCCAAGGATAGCTATAATGTCCTGAAGTTCTTTGTAACGTTGTGAAGTTTGCTTAACCCTTTGCGCAGTTTCATAATGTTCCTCGCCAACGATCCGAGGTTGTAACATAGTTGACGTTGAATCCAAGGGATCTACTGCTGGATAAATACCTTTGGCAGCTAATCCT